GGTTCGAACTAGATGTATGTAATCTAATCGTTATAAGACATGTCTTGCGTATGTTTCGAAGAATGATTCTAGAATCCGACTGAATCTAAGATTCGAATAGTTGGTTTACGTTATGGGGTAAAGACATGTATATGTGATATTCGATATTAACTAGGTATATATGAACTAAAGATATATCTAATTTGCCCTACTATTGTGAATTTAGATAGGGATTCCAATAGAAGTCCTTCCGTTTCGACTGTTATTTTTTTTATTGAATTGAATGAATTTAAATCACGAAAAAGAACAAAGAATTCAAACCAAAGAAAGAATGGTTCGGAAAAAAAAAAATAAAGAAAGAACTGGCCGAACAAAAGTCGTATGGATTAACAAAAATTACGTGATAGGAAAATATCGAAGCAGTTCTGATGCTTCAAGAATATTATTATTTCAATTCGGGGTTTTTAGTTACTTTGAATGGATAAATCTTAGCGATGGAATAAGTAAGTCATAATTCATTGGTTGATTGTATCATTAACTATTTCTTTCTTTATTTTTTTTGCGAGGAACTTATCATGAATCCACTGATTTCTGCCGCTTCCGTTATTGCTGCTGGATTGGCTGTCGGGCTTGCTTCTATTGGACCTGGGGTTGGGCAAGGTACTGCTGCGGGTCAAGCTGTAGAAGGGATCGCCAGACAACCAGAAGCAGAGGGAAAAATACGAGGTACTTTATTGCTTAGTCTGGCTTTTATGGAAGCTTTAACAATTTATGGACTGGTTGTGGCATTAGCGCTTTTATTTGCGAATCCCTTTGTTTAATCCTAAAAATAGTTTTGTTTTTCTTTTTTTTTTTATTTCCTTGGATTTGATGCTCTTGCTTTTTCGAATTATATGAAGATTTCACTCCTACAATTTCTTATTCGTTGTGACAACAACAACCCTTGGACAGGACTGATTTGAGGATGAGGAATTCAATTAGCCGATCAACTCGCTTTCTTCTCTTAGTCTAATGGAACTTTTTTTAGGAAGTATTGCAACAAACGAGAAATTTTATTTTGCAACTGACATAATACCGGGTACCTAATTCTAATAAGTATCATTCTTATTGGAAATTTCCACTTATTGGAAATTTCCAATTGAAAAAAAAAAATCCATTTACATCTATAAATCAATATATATATTTTTACTTTTTTACTTTATAATACTCTATTTAATTCTATTTAATTTAGAAAAATAATAGAATAAAAAAAATATAGATAATTAGTCTATCTATAAGAATAAGAAAGAGGAGATCATATGAAAAATGTAACCGATTCTTTCCTTTCCTTGGGTTATTGGCCATTCGCCGGGAGTTTCGGGTTTAATACCGATATTTTAGCAACAAATCCAATAAATCTAAGTGTAGTCTTTGGTGTATTGATTTTTTTTGGAAAGGGAGTGTGTGCGAGTTGTTTATTTCAAGAATAGGCTGGATCTAACCAACTGCACTTTTTTTCGTTATAACTCGAAAAGGTGCACGATTCCGCGAATTACTTCTGAATAAATTAATAAATCATATTTAAGAACCATAGCATTTCGCGATTCATTGGTAAATCTACTTTGATTCTCTATCAACCAATAATGTGGGACCGTTAACAGGGTTAAAGCTAAATCGTTTGAAGTCCAGATGCAGCGTGGTACTCTTTCTACGACTATGTTAATACAGAATATGTTAATACAGAAATGGTTTCAAAGAGTTGTAATTTTTTTTTTCGATATAAAACACTCATGTCGATAAAAAAATGATTTGAACCCGTTATTTGTATTTGATTTTTAAAAATTGGAAAAATTGATATTTCACCCCCCTTTTTTATCTTTTTTATCCAATGCTGAATCGATGACCTATGTATAAAGTAAGAAGAATTCTTTGGATTTGAAGAAAAAAAAAAACAACTTTGCTGACAATTATTTGTTTGGTCAGAAGAGTCCTCCGAATATTATGTTCTTGGATTAGTGATCAGTTTCTATACTTTCACGAATATGAATAGAGAAGAGAGGATAGGCTCATTCCGTTAAAAAAAGCTAGGGAGCTTCCCCCATACATAAGATAAGTAATTGAGCGTGAGAGCCAAATGAATTGAAAGATTCATGTTTGGTTCGGGAAGGGATCGTGGAAGTTTTGAAATGAATGGAAAGATAATCTACTTTCATTAAGTGATTTATTAGATAATCGAAAACAGCGGATCTTGAAGACTATTCAAAATTCAGAAGAACTACGCGAGGGGGCCGTGGAACGGCTGGAAAAAGCCCGGGCCCGCTTGCGGAAAGTAGAAATGGAAGCGGAGCAGTTTCGAGCGAATGGTTACTCGGAAATAGAACGAGAAAAATTGAATTTGATTAATTCAACTTATAAGACTTTGGAACAATTAGAAAATTACAAAAATGAAACCATTCATTTTGAACAACAAAAAGCTATTAATCAAGTTCGACAACGGGTTTTCCAACAAGCCTTACAAGGAGCTCTAGGAACTCTGAATAGT